CGACGGGAATTGAACCCGCGCATAGTGGATTCACAATCCACTGCCTTCATCCACTTGGCTACATCCGCCCCAAAGAAAAAATGAAAAACTGGAGCAATCCTTGCTTTTCAGGCAGAATTGCTCCAGTTTTTCATTTTTTATAATAGGACCAAATCCTAATCCTTATCTCATCTTATGCATTTGTAGCTGAAACTTCAAAAGTGGCTAGATCTAAAGGAAAGTTGTGCGCATTACGTTCATGCATAACTTCCATCCCAAGATTGGCACGATTTATGATATCAGCCCAAGTATTAATTACATGGCCTTTACTATCCACTACAGACTGGTTGAAATTAAATCCATTTAGGTTGAATGCCATGGTGCTTATACCTAAAGCAGTGAACCAAATACCTATAACAGGCCAAGCAGCTAAAAAGAAGTGTAACGAACGAGAATTGTTGAAACTTGCGTATTGGAAAATCAATCGGCCAAAATAACCATGAGCCGCTACAATATTATAAGTTTCTTCCTCTTGACCAAATTTGTAACCTTTGTTAGCCGATTCACTTTCGGTAGTTTCCCTAATTAAACTAGAAGTTACCAAGGAGCCATGCATAGCACTGAATAGGGAGCCCCCAAATACACCTGCGACACCTAACATATGAAATGGGTGCATAAGAATGTTGTGCTCAGCCTGGAATACTATCATGAAATTGAACGTACCAGAGATTCCCAAGGGCATCCCATCAGAAAAACTACCTTGACCTATTGGATAGATCAAGAAAACGGCGGTAGCAGCTGCAACAGGAGCTGAATACGCAATAGCAATCCATGGGCGCATACCCAAGCGGAAACTAAGTTCCCACTCGCGGCCCATATAACATGCTACACCAAGTAAAAAATGTAGAACGATTAGTTCATAAGGACCACCATTGTATAACCATTCAGCGATGGATGCTGCTTCCCATATTGGATAAAAGTGCAACCCTATAGCTGCAGAAGTCGGAATAATAGCACCTGAAATGATATTATTTCCATAAAGTAGAGATCCAGAAACAGGTTCACGAATACCATCAATATCTACTGGAGGCGCAGCAATGAAAGCAATAAGAAATACAGAAGTTGCGGTCAACAAAGTAGGGATCATCAACACACCAAACCATCCAATATAAAGACGATTTTCAGTGCTGGTTATCCAGTTACAGAAACGACCCCATAAGTTTTCGCTCTTGCGTCTATCTAAAACTACAGTCACAGTAATTTATTAAGTATATTTAATGATCAGGAACTCCCAAGCATATGAACAAAATAGAACTGAAGAACGCTTGTTATTTTATGATATATAATATGTTCCAATTGATATCGCTTATTTGAGAAAAACCTAAGGCTACGAATAAAATTTTAGTGGAATCGGGATATTTGAACCCGGATAAAGTAAACCATTTATTCAAAACCCCGGTTCATACATCATACACGTTAAGTTTACTCTTATCCTACATGGGAATTTTAATTTATATGGTTGGTGTATACTTTCTTTTTTAAGAAAAAGTTTAAAGTGGAAAACTTACTTTTTATTAAATTTATTTATTTGGATCAAAATATCATACCCAAAATAAATTTCCATGGAAAACATTTAGGATGCAAAAACTTGGATAAAACAAATCCCCCTTTTTTAAAAACGTCCTAAATTGGATTATCTCGATCTGATTACTATGAAACTGACGGAATCTTCCAATTGGACCGTGACACGAACACTCGTTTTCCCAGCCAAAAACCGATCGACGATAAATTGAAAGAGTCGATGATTTATGTTATTTGTTTACAAACATATGTTTTTTTTATGACATTTTTGATAAATTTTATTAAAAAAAATAAATAAATAGCAATTATTTATTCTTTTTAATAATAATTCGAATGAGAAAAAGATCTGGGACGGAAGGATTCGAACCTACGAATAGCGGGACCAAAACCCGTTGCCTTACCCCTTGGCCACGCCCCATAAGTCAAAAAAGTAAAATGAAAATTATTATTTTTTTGATTTTGAATTAAATATCACTGAAATCACATCCCTATTTAAAATAAAAATTATAGAATACACTCTATGCAACTAGATTAAATAATTCGTGTATTTTTTCAGTGGATAAATTTTTAGGTAGCACTGAAGTAATTTATTAATTAATATAATATTATTCATCTACCATTGTATTTAAAATCTGAATTTTTGCAATATTTTCTAGATGTGGGGCTTAAAATAAAAGAACACTTCAAGTCTTTTTGGTCCCCCACAGTTATTTAAGTTATTTATTTTTATTAATCTGAAATATCGAAGCAGTCATCTCCAATAAAAAAATGCTTAATTTTATTAGTCTTATTTGTATTGATTCTTTCCTGTATTCGAATAGTCTAGTCGTCAGCAAATTGCCCGAAGCCTATTCTTTTTTAACTCCACTCGTCAATTTTATGCCGGTCATACCTGTGCTCTTTTTTCTCTTCGCATTTGTTTGGCAGGCTGCTGTCAGTTTTCGTTGAAATTTTACAGAAATATTAATATTAATTAAGTAAACTTTTATAGTCTTCACTTTAATTGAAACCTTTTCTGGCTGCTTTCTAAAAAAAAACTTACTAGGATTTGGGTTCCTTACACTATAAACTATAATCGAAATTAGGAAAACTTTTACCTAAAATTACTATATTCAATTATTTTTGGAGAGAGGACTTCATTTCGTGGTACCAAACCCGGATTGGATAGATGGTCCAAAAATTGTGAATATAGTCCATATTTTTTAAGAAACCAAGGTATATTTGTAATGTTTATTCTAAAACTCTTCGTGTACACCGTCGTTATCTTTTTTGTTTCTCTATTTATCTTTGGGTTCCTCTCGAATGATCCAAGACGCAATCCTGAACCTGAAGAAGACTAAATATCTATTTTTGCAACTTAAAAAATGGAAAGAGAGGGATTCGAACCCTCGGTACGAATAACTTGTACAACGGATTAGCAATCCGACGCTTTAATCCACTCAGCCATCCCTCCAAAGTAAAATGGAAAAGTCCTATTCAAATCTACATTAGTTATACGTACAATATTTAAAGAACTCTATAGACTCGTCGATCTAAAAAAAAAACTGCTTACGTTTCCTACTTAGTGCTTTTGCCTGGATTTTATTAAGACTCCTCGTCTTCTCAGGGCCCGGTAAGCACTCAACCGGGCTTTCATTTTGAAAAACATTTCATGATGACCTTATTTTTCCCTCAGTTCAACTGATTTTTCACCAAAAACAGAACAAGTAAAGCGTCCATTGTCTAATGGATAGGACATAGGTCTTCTAAACCTTTGGTATAGGTTCAAATCCTATTGGGCGCGATTTTTCTATCTCTCTTTTTTTTTTCAATAATTTTTTGATATTGCATTTATAATGAACATTTCAGTACATAGTAAAATAAAATTTTAGTAATATGTTTTTATATCTTTCCCTCACGTAGAAATCGATCCTTTTCCGACGGAATAGTGTCCTTCAAAATGGCTTCTGCTTCCTCAGTAAATGTCTTAGTCGAATTTATTATTTCTTGAAACCTAGGTTTATTAACCTTTAAGTAATCAGATAACTCACGAAGAAATTTGCCGATCTGACCAAGTTCTAATGAATCAAGATAACCATTTATTCCAGCATAAATACTCATTATCTGCTCTGCGGTCGTAAGAGGAGCGGATTGTGATTGTTTAAGTAATTCGCGTAAACGTTGACCTCTTGCCAATAGATTTTGACTAGCTTGATCAAGATCAGAAGCAAATTGTGCAAAGGCCTCTAATTCTGCAAATTGTGCAAGTTCCAATTTCAATTTACTAGCTACTTGCTTCATGGCTTTAATTTGAGCTGCAGAACCCACTCGCGAAACAGAGATCCCAACATTAATAGCCGGTCTAAGTCCAGCATTAAATAGATCGGCGGATAAGAAAATTTGGCCATCCGTAATAGAAATTACATTAGTGGGAATATAAGCGGACACATCTCCTGATTGAGTTTCTACTATGGGTAAGGCGGTCATACTGCCCTCACCTAACTTTGAGCTTAATTTGGCAGCTCTTTCCAAAAGCCTTGAGTGCAAATAAAACACATCTCCTGGGTACGCTTCGCGACCAGGTGGTCTGCGTAATAAAAGAGACATTTGGCGATAAGCTTGGGCCTGTTTGGAAAGATCATCATAAATTATTAAAGTGTGTCTTTCCTTATACATAAAATACTCAGCCAAGGCTGCTCCTGTATAAGGGGCGAGATATTGTAGTGTAGCGGCGGAATCCGCCATTTCAGCTACCACAATAGTATATTGCAAGGCTCCCTTTTCCTGTAAGGTAGTAACTACTTGGGCGACAGAAGATGCCTTTTGTCCAATAGCAACATAAACACATATAATATTTTGACTTTGTTGATTGAGAATTGTATCTGTCGCGACTGCCGTCTTACCAGTTTGTCGATCTCCAATAATTAATTCTCGCTGGCCACGTCCTATGGGTATCATTGAATCAATCGCAATGAGCCCTGTTTGAAGAGGCTCATATATGGAACGACGCGAAAGAATCCCTGGAGCGGGGGAGTCAATTAATCTAAATTCCGAAGATAAAATTTCGCCCCTACCATCAATTGGGGTAGCCAGGGCATTTATAACACGACCCAAATAGGCGTCACCGACGGGAACCTGAGCAATTCGTCCTGTTGCCTTTACCGAGCCTCCTTCTTTTATCCTCAACCCGTCACCCATTAAAACGACACCAACATTCTTTGATTCCAAATTAAGAGCAATCCCCTTTGTTCCCTCTTCAAATTCTATTAATTCCCCTGCCATTACTTCATCAAGACCATAAATACGTACAATGCCATCCCCAACCTGAAGGACGGTACCTGTATTTAAAATATTTATTTTTTTAGTATAGTGTTGAATACGCTCACGGATAATATTACTAATTTCGTCGGCTCGAATAGTTACCATGATTCTTTCTTAATTTTTTTTTTATTTGTAAAACCCAATCAAAAATAAATAGCAATAAACTATTTATTTGAGTGTTCCCAACATACTAATATTAATACGAATTGTACGTAAATGCAACTCAGGATTAAAAGAACCATTCAGAGTTTTTAAAACTCTTTGTAAGGTTTGTTGTAAGACCCATTGTCGGACGTCATTAAAGGCCTGTTGTTGTTCAAACGAACAAGTTTCTTTTTTTTTTTTTTCCAATCGTTCTAAGGTTTTATAAGTTGAATTAATCAAATTCAACTTTTCATGTTCTATTTCAGAATATCCAGTAACTCGTAACTGCTTCGCTTCGTTTTCAACCTTACATAAACGCGCCTGGGCTTTTTCTAGTTTTTCAACAGCGCTACTATAGAGTTCGTCTGAAATTTGCATCGTGTTTACGATCTTATTTTTTCGAGTATCTAAAAAATTCCTTAAAAACCCCTTTCCAAAAATGATCAATAAACAAAGTACGACACCTATATTTATAAGAGTTGTTACTAAATTATTAGTGTTCAAGCCAAAACTCCCAGCAGGTGATTGGGAGGCCAACGAAATTAAATAATAGGTTACGTCGTTCATAAATTATCCTCAAACTATTTTTTTTAGTAGGTAGCCTCTATTTTACTCTGAATAAAGTGGGAATCCATTGGAAACGGATTAGCAGACCAATTCCTTTCAAAGACGAACATAAAAGATCGAAACAATAATTGGTCGGCTCATATGACCTCGATATAATTTAAAAAAACAAATTCTCCTATTTCTACGAAAATAAAAATATTAAATAAAAGGATTTGCAAATAAAAGAGCTAATGCGACAACCAATCCATAAATTGTTAAAGCTTCCATAAAAGCTAAACTAAGCAATAAAGTGCCTCGTATTTTTCCCTCCGCCTCAGGCTGTCGAGCGATCCCCTCGACAGCACGACCCGCCGCAGTACCTTGACCAATCCCAGGTCCAATAGAAGCAAGTCCTACGGCAAAGCCAGCAGCAATCACAGAAGCAGCAGAAATAATTGGATTCATAATAAATTCGTGGTAAATAATAAAGTCGTTAATGATACAATCTAATGCAGTGGGATTTTTCTAGTGACTAGAATTGGTAAGTAATGTAAAGGAATGATATTTTATTTTTGACTTTCTCAGTTCTTCACGAAAGCATAAATTAAAGTATTCTTGGATACTAAATGTCCTAGAATAAATTGAAGGATTAAGAAAAAGCTCCCTCGTGAAATCAATAATAGAAACACACTTTACATTTTGAGGAATATGTCTTGCGTTTAAGTTAAAAAAAAAAAGCAAACCAACGAGTTCAATGATAATCGTCTATGGATTCACCGATATAAGCCGCGGCTAAAGTTGCAAAAATAAGCGCTTGAATACCGCTTGTAAATAATCCAAGGAGCATGACGGGAATAGGAACCACTGAAGGTACTAAAGAAACAAGAACAACAACTACTAATTCATCGGCTAAAATGTTCCCAAAAAGTCGAAAACTAAGTGATAAAGGCTTTGTGAAATCTTCTAGAATGTTAAGAGGTAAAAGGATCGGAGTTGGTTTAATATATTTACTGAAATAACCAATTCCTTTTTTTGAAAGGCCCGCATAAAAATAAGCCGCTGACGTAAGTAAAGCCAAAGCAACAGTAGTATTAATATCATTTGTGGGTGCGGCTAACTCCCCATGAGGCAATTTTAATATTTTCCATGGTAAAAGAACCCCTGACCAATTTGAAACAAAAATAAATAGAAATAGCGTACCAATAAAAGGAACCCAGGGACCATAACCTTCACCAATTTGGGTTTGACTTACATCTCGAATCAATTCAAGAACATATTCAAAAAAATTCTGACCCCCAGTCGGAATAATTTGTGGGTGTCGAACAACTATGGTGACTGAACCGAATAAAATAGCAATTACAACCCAAGACGTCATAAGTACCTGACCGTGCACTTGTAAAGTTCCTATTTGCCAATAGAAATGTTGGCCTACTTCGACACTCGCTAGCTCATATACCTCTTTTAGGTTATTGATGGAACATGATAAAACATTCATGAATGCCCCCTTACAAAATAGAACGTTCAACCATTTTTTTCAGGTTTTTTTTTATGTTATTCAGCAGTTAGAGTTATTAAGGCTTTCTTAACTGACTAAAATAACCCTGACAAATCGCGAAAACCAATTTGTTAAGAATGAATCGAATTGAAGCCATGGCATCATCATTTGCTGGAATTGCAATATCTGATAGATTAGGATCACAATTTGTATCAATTAAAGAAATGGTTGGAATTCCTAAAGTTCTACATTCTTGTAAAGCCGTATATTCTTTGTGTTGATCAATAATGATTACAATATCAGGTAACCCTGTCATATATTGAATACCACCCAGATATTTTTGCAAGCGAGCTAATTTTCTTTTTAACATAGTTGCCTCTTTTTTTGGAAGATTATTGAGTCCCCCCTTTTTTTGTTCCATTCTTAAGTCCCTGAACTTCTGAAGTCTTGTTTCTGTGGTGGACCAATTTGTTAACATACCGCCAAGCCATTTTTTATTCACATAATGACACCTGGCCCTTTTAGAAGCGCGCGCGACTGCTTCATCTGCTGCATTATTTGTACCAACAATTAAGAATTTTTTTCCCTTACTCGCGGCATAAAAAACCAAATCACAAGCTTCGGATAAAAAACGTGCTGTTCTAGTAAGATTTATAATATGAATACCTTTACGCTTTGCGGAAATATAAGGAGCCATTTTAGGATTCCAGTTCTGAGTACTATGCCCAAGATGAACTCGAGCCTCCAACATATCTTCCAATTTGATGTTCCAATATTTTTTTTTCATTTATCTTGCTCCCTCTTTTTTATTATTTTATTAGATCACCTTATTTTGCTTTTTTTTATAGTGATATTTCCTTTAAAGAAATTTTATTCAAAATGGAGATGCACAGTTGATCCTGACGGGACTTAGCCAATCAGATTATTCTAGAGTTAATTTGAACCAGAATAACTTGATCCAAGTTAAGACGGTTATTATAGTTCTATATTTATATATATTTTCATAAAGAAACTGTCCAAGTCGTAGTATTTTGGAATTTGAAATGTTTCGTTTGAATATAAATTGGTAATAAAAAAATAGTTTAATTTGAATACTTGACGAGATTGTCGAATTAAAACTAGTGAGTGATGAAGATCTTAATAACCAAGTAAATTGGAGTTATTCATTCTTTAGGTCTTTCTGCGAACTTTTGTTAGAATTCTTGGGTCGTGACTCTTATCGTATGAGGATATTTTTTGTAACCGTGCTCGGGTTCATTTGAGAACAACTTGACGAGGAAAAAAGACTCAATAAATTAAAAAATTTTCTTAAGACTCCCTTTGATGCATTTCTTCTTAATAACCGGTGGATAGAAGAATGACAACCTAATTATAAAGGTTTCCTAAATCGGAAACTGAAAGGAATGTAGATTTATTTTTGCCAAACGCAGTTGAAAGGGGGCTAAAATCCATACAAAAAAAGTGAAATAAACTAAGGTTTTTTAGGAAGAGCCTTCCAAAAAGAAACTCAGTTTTTTTTGGCGATATGGCCGAGTGGTAAGGCGAAGGACTGCAAATCTTTTTTTCCCCAGTTCAAATCTGGGTGTCGCCTGATCAATTTGATTTTTCTTTTTTTTAATAGTTTTTGAAATAGCAGGTGCAATTTGTTTTTGTTCGACTCAAATTAGATATCCATACAAATATTTTGATTTATACGTTTGCGTTTTTTATAAAAGATAAAAAGAAAAAAAATAAAGAAACGAGTCTATCGTTAAAAATTACTCATTTCTATATTTATGATTAGGACGAGTTCCTTGTATGATTATTAGATCATGGGTCTTTTTAAATGCTACATGAGGGAGTCCACCATTCTTGTTAGTGTATTATAAAAAGTTTGAATCAAGTGTTTTTTAATTTGTTTAATTATTAATTATAGAGATAGGGGAGAGAATTTACCACATGAATATAGATATAGTAAGTATGGCTTGGGCTGCGTTAATGGTAGTCTTTACCTTTTCCCTTTCACTAGTAATATGGGGAAGAAGTGGACTCTAGAAGTGCTGCTAATTTGAATTTTTGGGAAATAAAATTATTTCACTTTGATTCTTTGTATCATACAGCGTTATGCACCACCTTGATAATTCTAATAATTTGTAAATAAAACCTCTATCCCCATGTCTTTCGTTTCAACTATTCAAAACAAATAAATATAAATATCGCATAGATAGTCTGGGTTTCATTTATTTATCAACCCTCACTATCTATTTATACATAAATACAGGTCATTTATGGTTCTTATTTAGTATATGGCGGAGTTGATCGCTTGTTTATCAGTCACATTAAAAAGCTGTCCTACAATTTTTGCTATAAGCGGACTCAAAAGGAAAAAGTTTTGGCAGTAACTAATTATTTTGACTTACTGTTTTGACATAAAGAATCAGGAGAAGGGCAGTCGGGAATAAAATCAATAGGGCAGTAGCACTAAATGCAAGAATATTGACTTCCATAGTTCCTTCCTTTTTTACGGCGTACTAACTCGGGATTTAATCCCATAGAACAATTTTGGTTTCTTATAAATTAATAACTAGGTATTGGATCCGTCGGGACTGACGGGGCTCGAACCCGCAACTTCCGCCTTGACAGGGCGGTGCTCTAACCAATTGAACTACAATCCCTGGAAAAAGGGATATGAAATAAGGTTTTATTTTTGTAGCTATGTCTAGAGTTCATGGGCCGAGCTGGATTTGAACCAGCGTAGGCATATTACCAACGAATTTACAGTCCGTTCCCATTAACCACTCGGGCATCGACCCAGGAAGAATTAAAATTTAAATTTTTATTGAAACTTGGTAATCAATACTAAAAGTTTTTTTCGAGTACCTACCCCCAGGGGAATTCGAATCCCCGTTACCTCCGTGAAAGAGAGATGTCCTAAACCACTAGACGATGGGGGCTTACTACTTAACTACATTTCTTTAATTTTCAATATTTCGAAACTCCCACCTTCTTTTCTAATTTTTTGAGTTTTAAAAAGAATTTCAAGGAAAAATTAAGCACGTGTTTATTGCATATACATAAACAAAATACTCCATAACGAAAAAGTAGGAATAATTCCATTCTAGATGTTGAGTCTCTATTAAAGTCAAGTGAATAGGCCCCTTTAACTCAGCGGTAGAGTAACACCATGGTAAGGCGTAAGTCATTGGTTCAAATCCGATAAGGGGCTATCCATTTGAGTATTTTTTTTTAGGAAATTTAAAAAATAAACCGAACTATTCAAAAATTAAAATGTTCTTTTTAGTTAGTGTACAGATTTTATACGGAAAAAAAGAAAAGACCTTATACTGCAAAATTAACAAATTCACGACAAACAGGTTGACTCTATTCATTTAATAATGCGTCAAGCGACTATTCTCATATTTTATATTTTAAAGAAGAAATATTTAGCTATATATATACTGAGCATGAAGAAATACTATTTTTATTTTGATCTCTAGCTGATTTAATAAAAACCGAAATTTAAACTTATCACTTTAGTTTTTAGTAGTTGGTCTGAAGATACGTGATAGTGGGGAGTCAGTATAATTGTCATTGATGAACTTAGTATTTTAGTAATATTTATTAAAAGATGTTTAAAATATCAAATAATTTAAAATTAAGAATTGAGTTACGTTTATGAATTGACCCAAATCCTTATATGGGCCAATTAAGGAAGAATTGGATCTTCGAAACCCATTGGAAACCACGGTTCGAGATACATGAATAAATATTACCGCAAGAACAGAAATTTTCAGATGTAATAAAACCAAAAATCCGATATGGTGCTCGGAAATGGTCGAAGTAGTTTAATAGGAGTATTACTATGACTATAACCCTTGGTCAATCTACGAAAAATGACAAGGATTTATTTGATACTATGGATGACTGGTTACGGAGAGACCGTTTTCTTTTTGTAGGGTGGTCGGGTCTATTACTATTTCCTTGTGCCTATTTTGCTTTAGGTGGGTGGTTCACGGGTACAACCTTTGTAACTTCCTGGTATACTCATGGATTGGCTAGTTCCTATTTGGAAGGTTGTAATTTCTTAACTGCTGCCGTTTCTACCCCTGCGAATAGTTTAGCGCATTCTTTATTGTTACTCTGGGGTCCTGAAGCGCAAGGCGATTTTACACGTTGGTGTAAATTAGGAGGTTTGTGGACATTTGTGGCTCTTCACGGTGCTTTTGGATTAATTGGTTTCATGTTACGACAATTTGAGCTTGCCCGATCTGTTCAATTGCGGCCTTATAACGCCATCGCATTCTCTGCTCCAATTGCTGTTTTTGTCTCTGTCTTCTTTATTTATCCACTAGGTCAGTCTGGTTGGTTTTTTGCACCTAGTTTTGGTGTAGCAGCTATTTTCCGATTCATCTTATTTTTTCAGGGGTTTCATAATTGGACATTGAACCCCTTTCATATGATGGGAGTTGCCGGTGTACTGGGTGCTGCCCTGCTATGCGCTATTCATGGTGCTACCGTAGAAAATACTTTATTTGAAGACGGTGATGGTGCAAATACATTCCGCGCTTTTAACCCAACTCAATCAGAAGAAACTTATTCAATGGTTACTGCTAACCGATTTTGGTCCCAAATATTTGGAGTTGCTTTTTCAAATAAACGTTGGTTACATTTCTTTATGTTATTTGTACCAGTAACCGGTTTATGGATGAGTGCTCTGGGAGTAGTCGGCCTGGCCTTGAACTTACGTGCCTATGATTTTGTTTCCCAAGAAATTCGGGCATCGGAAGATCCTGAATTTGAAACTTTCTACACAAAAAATATTTTGTTAAATGAGGGTATTCGTGCTTGGATGGCCGCTCAAGATCAGCCTCATGAAAACCTTATATTCCCTGAGGAGGTTCTCCCACGTGGAAACGCTCTTTAATACAACTTTAGCCGTAGCTGGTCGGGACCAAGAAACTACTGGTTTCGCTTGGTGGGCTGGTAATGCCCGATTGATCAATTTATCGGGTAAACTATTAGGGGCCCATGTAGCGCACGCTGGATTAATAGTTTTTTGGGCCGGAGCAATGAATCTATTTGAAGTGGCTCATTTCGGACCAGAGAAACCTATGTATGAACAAGGTTTAATTTTACTTCCCCACTTAGCGACTCTCGGTTGGGGGGTAGGACCTGGAGGGGAAATTATAGATACCTTTCCATACTTTGTATCTGGAGTCCTTCATTTAATTTCCTCTGCTGTATTGGGGTTTGGTGGTATTTATCATGCACTTCTTGGGCCTGAGATCATAGAAGAATCTTTTCCTTTATTTCGTTATGTATGGAAAGATAGAAATAAAATGACTACTATTTTAGGTATTCATTTAATATTATTAGGTCTAGGTGCTTTTCTTTTAGTCTTCAAAGCACTTTATTTTGGGGGTGTATATGATACTTGGGCCCCTGGAGGGGGAGATGTAAGAAAAATTACGAACTTGACCCTGAGTCCAAGTATCATATTTGGTTTTTTACTGAAATCTCCCTTTGGTGGAGACGGATGGATTGTCAGTGTAGACGATTTGGAAGATATAATCGGAGGCCATGTATGGGTAGGGTCAATTTGTATAGTTGGTGGAATCTGGCATATTCTAACTAAACCCTTTGCTTGGGCGCGTCGCGCACTTGTATGGTCTGGCGAAGCCTACTTATCTTATAGTTTAGGGGCTTTATCTATATTTGGTTTCACTGCTTGCTGTTTTGTCTGGTTCAATAATACCGCTTATCCTAGTGAGTTTTACGGACCCACGGGACCGGAAGCTTCTCAAGCTCAAGCCTTTACCTTTTTAGTTAGAGACCAACGTCTTGGAGCGAACGTGGGGGCCGCTCAAGGTCCTACGGGTTTAGGTAAATATCTAATGCGTTCCCCCACTGGCGAAGTCATTTTTGGAGGAGAAACTATGCGCTTTTGGGATCTGCGTGCTCCGTGGCTAGAGCCTCTAAGGGGACCAAATGGGTTAGATCTGAATCGGTTAAAAAAAGATATACAACCTTGGCAGGAACGGCGTTCCGCAGAATATATGACTCATGCCCCTTTAGGTTCTTTAAATTCTGTCGGAGGCGTGGCTACTGAAATAAATGCAGTCAATTATGTCTCTCCAAGAAGTTGGTTGGCAACCTCACATTTTTGTCTAGGATTTTTCTTTTTTGTTGGTCATTTGTGGCACGCGGGCCGGGCTCGGGCGGCGGCAGCTGGGTTTGAGAAAGGAATTGATCGGGATTTCGAACCGGTTCTTTCTATGACCCCTCTCAATTGAGAACAGATACGAAATCAAGTTGGTTTATCTATAAAATTCAATATTTAATTGCGTTTTTTATGGCTTGGCTACGTCGGATAGCCAAGCCATGTCTATCAAAAATAAGGAGAGAGAGGGATTTGAACCCTCGATAGTTCTTTAAACTATACCGGTTTTCAAGACCGGGGCTATGAACCGCTCAGCCATCTCTCCGTTAGCTACTTTCATTTAATAAATTCTTAGAATTTATTCTCTTGAAGTTGGAATGGTGTGGTTTATTCTTTTTCTTCGATTAGGGAGATTAAATGGTATAGTTTACTTGGTGGTAGCATTGAGGATGAAACCTATGGCTCTTGCTTTCCAACTGGTTGTTTTTTTATTAATTGTCACTTCATTTATCTTATTGATTGGTGTTCCTGTTGTATTTGCTTCGCCCGAGGGCTGGTCAAGTAAAAAAAATGTCTTATTTTCTGGGACAGCCTTATGGATTGGATTGTTATTTTTGGTGGCTATACTCAATTCTCTTATCTCTTGATCCTCGTCGTCGAAAACTAAAAAATAAAAGTTTGCTTTCAAAAAATTCTAAGAAACCAAATTTACGGAATTAAAAAATTTGGCATTATTCTATAACGATAATATTGGGTCCGGTACTTAACTAAAGTGGGAGCCGGGCAGATATCGTAGCGACTATAAAAAAAATGCGGATATGGTCGAATGGTAAAATCTCTCCTTGCCAAGGAGAAGCTGCGGGTTCGATTCCCGCTATCCGCGATTCGATGTGAGGTCACTTCGATAGTTTTTATCTATAATTCTAATTCCTGTGGAAGTCTAAAAAAGATATACTCATTTTAAGGAAGAGGTTGCGGAGACAGGATTTGAACCCGTGACCTCAAGGTTATGAGCCTTGCGAGCTACCAAACTGCTCTACCCCGCTTAGGAGAATAACTGGTCCCTACCCCATAATGTATAAAAAAAAAAAAGACCCGATTTATAATTTATACAGAAAGGATAAAGGGACCGAGAGAATCATTGAGCCTAGATAAGCAAGCCTGAATCCCTACCAACTTGATCTGATTGCGCCGGGTAACAGGCATGCTTCAACCATTTCACGAAGTATGTGTCCGGATAGTTCAAAATCGCGATAGTTAGCTCTTGGTCTTCCAGTCACAAAACAACGTCGACGAAGGCGCGTAGGTGCACTATTCCGCGGTGAAGATTGTAACTTTACATAAAATTCCCTTTTTTCACTCAATAAAGAAACTTTGTGTATTTCTTGTTTTGAAGATCGACGAATCAAATGATATTTTTGTTCCAATTTTTTCCTTTTTTTATCTCTCTGAATCAAACTTTTTCTTGCCATAAATATTGAAGTCCTAATAATAGCTTATCCATAATAAAAGTCGAATCCTAGATGTATAAATAGAGGCCCGCTCACTACGTCGAAAAAAATTTGATTTAACCAAATTTACCCGATGTGGAAGCAATTAAGAAGGCGGCATAAGTAAATATATACCCTACCGAAAAGTGAGCTAATCCAACTAATCTTGCCTGGACAATAGAAAGAGCCACCGGTTTATCTCTCCAATGAATCAAATTTGCCAAAGGTGTGCGTTCGTGAGCCCAGACTAAAGTTTCAATCAATTCTTGCCAATAGCCACGCCAAGAGATTAAAAACATAAATCCAGTCGCCCAAACAAGATGTCC